TACTCATCCTGTATATTGTCCTTTTCATTCCGTGTTGCATTAGAAACTTATTATTATACGAGATTATACGAAAATGAATCCTTCCTAGGAGGGAACAAATATTTCTCTTTTCGATGAGAGTTTGTACACAACATGGGAGAAACCTATCTTCTATTTATAATAATTGAAGAAAAGGTTCCATCATATCATATATAGTGAATTGATACTCCCGATTCCCACAAAATCATTTCTTTCGTTCAATAGTTACTCGTTATTAGTTAATAATCCTAGTGATTGGATCTATATGCGTATTCCGATAGGAAATGAAATAGTAAAATGATTTTTCGTCGAATGACTATTCATTTATTGTATTTTCAAATAGGGGGCAGGAAGGATCTATGGGAAAATGGTGGTTCAATTCAATGTTGTCTAACGAGGAGTTAGAACACAGGTGTGGGCTAGGTAAATCAATGGACAGTCTTGGTCGTCCTGTTGGAAATACCAGTGGAAGTGAAGATCCCATTCTAAATGATACGAATAAAAACAATCATAATCATGGTTGGCGCGAAAGTAATAGTTGCAGTAATGTTGATCATTTTTTCGGTGTCAGAGACATTTGGAGTTTCATCTCTGATGACACTTTTTTAGTTAGGGATAGTAATGGTAACAGTTATTCCGTATATTTTGATATTGAAAATCGGGTTTTTGAGATTGACAATGATAGTTCTTTTCTGAGTGAACTAGAAACTGCTTTTTCTAGTTATCTGAATAGCGGGTCTAAGAGTGACAATCGCTACTATGATCATTATATGTATGATACTACGTATAGTTGGAATAATCACATTAATAGTTGCATTGATAGTTATCTTCGTTCTGAAATCAGTATTAATAAGTACATTTCGAGTGGTAGCGACAATCCCATTTACAGTTATATTTATAGTTACATTTGTAGTGGTGAAAGTGTAAGTGATAGTGACAGGGGGAGTTCTAGTATAAGAACTGGCGGTAATGGCAGTGATTTCAATATAAGAGGAAGATCTAATGATTTCGATGGAAATAAAAAATACAGACATTTATGGGTTCAATGCGAAAATTGTTATGGATTAAATTATAAGAAATTTTTTAGGTCAAAAATGAATATTTGTGAACAATGTGGATATCATTTGAAAATGGGTAGTTCAGATAGAATCGAACTTTCGGTTGATTCGGGCACTTGGGATCCTATGGACGAAGACATGGTCTCTATTGACCCCATTGAATTTCACTCGGAAGAGGAACCTTATAGAGATCGTATCAATTCGTATCAAAGAAAGACAGGTTTAACTGAGGCTGTTCAAACAGGCATAGGTCAACTAAATGGGATTCCCATAGCCATTGGGGTTATGGATTTTCAGTTCATGGGGGGTAGTATGGGATCCGTAGTAGGCGAGAAAATCACCCGGTTGATCGAATATGCTGCTAATAGATCTCTACCTGTTATTATGGTGTGTGCTTCTGGAGGAGCACGCATGCAAGAAGGAAGTTTGAGTTTGATGCAAATGGCTAAAATATCTTCCGCTTTATATGATTATCAATTCAATAAAAAGTTATTCTATGTATCAATCCTTACATCTCCTACAACCGGCGGAGTAACGGCCAGTTTTGGTATGTTGGGAGATATTATTATTGCTGAACCCAATGCCTACATTGCATTTGCGGGGAAAAGAGTAATTGAACAAACATTGAATAAGACAGTACCTGACGGTTCACAAGCAGCTGAGTATTTATTCCATAAGGGCTTATTTGATCCAATCGTACCACGTAATCCTTTAAAAGGTGTTCTGAGTGAATTATTTCAGCTACACGGTTTCTTTCCCTTGAATCAAAATTCAAGTAGAGCGCTAGGCTCAGTTATTTGTAGCGAACTTTAGTTCATCGGAATCAAAGTCAAAATAAGAAGAGTGGAGTTTTCTTTGGTAACATAACTTCTATAGGAAGTTTCGGATAATTACTTTTTTTGATGCAGATTTTTTATCCTACCCCTATTCATGATTAGTAATCAGGAACCCCCTATCAGGAGGAAAAGAGTGAATTCTTCCTTCCGCGGAATGGAATTGGGAAAAAAAATAAAAAGAATTTCATGTTCCCTTCTTTCATATTAATATATATCGTATTAATATATATAGAATAATTCAAATCTATAAGGGAAGTGTTGCATATTTTTATATCTCCCGAGGACCTACACTTTTGACTATGAATTCCTGTTGGATCGGATTCTAACAAATCCTTAGGAAACTCGTAAGAAACTCTTTATTAGAAGATAAGGGCGGTAGAACAAGAATAATAAAGCGGATTATCATCCATCTATTTCTTGTAGAAAGGTGAATAGATACACTTATTTAGCTCTACATTCCTTGCACTTATTATATACTTAATAATACTTATAATAGATATACTTATCATAAGATAAGATATCTTTATAACAGGTACAAATATTAAATCGAGGCACCCATTCTATGACAGATTTCAATTTACCCTCTATTTTTGTGCCTTTAGTGGGCTTAGTGTTTCCAGCAATTGCAATGGCTTCTTTATCTCTTCATGTTCAAAAAAACAAGATTGTTTAGACCTGATAGGACAAAATTTCATCAATTTATTTCAACACTTGGACTTGGATCATAATAGGGATATCCATTTAGTGGAATATGATACGACATGTGGCCCCCTCCGGGCACAAATAAAAAAGTGATTATACATGCGGATACATTATATATGGATAAATGCATGTATATGGGGGGATAGCTGTTTTAAAATGGATCAGAGCGGATATCTGAAATAGAAAGTTAACGTATCTATATTATGTAGATATACATAGTGGTGGTATTATACGAAGGGGATGTTATTATTTTATATCTAACCAATTCGATGAATTACTCCTAATAGTTCGCGTCATAATAGTGCTAGTTGATGAGAGTTACTTCGGGAGCAAAATAAAAAAGTAAAATCAAATTCATTTGGCTTATTCTCTTCTCTCAATTCCAATAGGATGCAACTGAATCTAGTATGAACTATCGATCAGAACGTATATGGATAGAACTTATAACGGGGTCTCGAAAAACCAGTAATTTCTGCTGGGCCTGTATCCTTTTTTTAGGTTCACTGGGATTCTTATTGGTTGGAACTTCCAGTTATCTTGGTAGGAATCTGATATCTTTATTCCCGTCTCAGCAAATCATTTTTTTTCCCCAAGGAATCGTGATGTCTTTCTATGGGATCGCAGGTCTGTTCATTAGTTCCTATTTGTGGTGCACAATTTCGTGGAATGTAGGTAGCGGTTATGATCGATTCGATAGAAAAGAAGGAATAGTGTGTATTTTTCGTTGGGGATTTCCTGGAATAAATCGTCGCATCTTCCTTCGATTCCTTATGAGAGAGATTCAATCGATCAGAATGGAAGTTAAAGAGGGTCTTTATCCTCGACGTGTCCTTTATATGGAAATCAGAGGCCAGGGCGCCATTCCCTTGACCCGTACTGACGAAAATTTGACTCCACGAGAAATTGAACAAAAAGCTGCTGAATTGGCCTATTTCTTGCGCGTGCCAATTGAAGTATTTTGAAATGAAGGGAATGAATGCTTTCTCAGCATGAGGGAAGGGACCCAGGAACCCCCTTTTAAATATAACTGAAGCTTCTTCGGAACGTTCATTCGAGCAAAACATGTTAGATTCTATTTCCCCCGTTCCGTTGGTAATCCTTCTGTGGCCCATAGAATAAAGCAGGCGGACGTATACGGAACAACCATAATAAGAAGCAATTTTGATCGACCAAAACTCCTTTTTCTGCATATAGAACTCAATTCTACTAGTAACAAGTCTAATAAGTATGTATTCATCACACATATCAGAGCATTTCGGAATACATAATTTATCTTTTTAGGACCAATACTGATGTATCATATCCCGTTAATTATCTTTCTTTTGTCAATCGATGTTTCTTTTTTGATCCTTTCTTTAGCTCCTGGATAACCAAACGTTTAGATCTCTCATAACTATCCAATTTCTCTCTCGTTTTGTCACCTATTTCGGATTTCATCATTAATATTTTTCAGAAATATCCCCTCAATTATTCCCGGGTCGTGGGTAGCCAGTGAAAATTTCGAAAAAATAATTGAGGGGAGTTCTTTCGTCTCGAAATCAAAATAATATTCATTATTTCAAGCGGTTCTTTTGGGCATTCATCGAAAGAACAAATGAAGATAGAATTGGTTCGAATTTGACCAACTGAGATATCTGGGAAAAGTATTTGATTATTTCTTCATTCGAAACGGGCCCTTATTCTATTTCTATTTCTATATTCTTTCTAGATCCAAGGACTAAACAATTCAAAAAAAAAGGAATAGATCCATAGGTTCCATACCTTGTTATAGAACTCATGCTTCATAGAAATATCGGATCAGATAGAGTCGGCGAATGAAGCGGGTTCATTAACAATTCACAGATGAAAAGTGTCAAAAAAGAAAGCATTGACTCCCCTCCCGTATCTTGCATCTATAGTCTTTTTGCCCTGGTGGATCTCTCTCTCATTTAATAAAAGTCTGGAACCTTGGGTTACTAATTGGTGGAATACCGGACAATCCGAAACTTTTTTGAATGATATTCAAGAAAAGAACGTTCTAGAAAGATTCGTAGAATTAGAACAACTATTCCTGTTGGATGAAATGATAAAAGAGTACCCGGAGACACAGATACAAAAGCTTCGTATAGGAATCCACAAAGAGACGATGCAATTGGTCAAAATGCACAACGAAGATCATATCCATATCATTTTGGATTTCTCGACAAATATAATCTGTTTTGCTATTCTAAGTGGTTATTCTATTCTGGGTAATGAAGAACTTGTCATTCTGAATTCTTGGGTTCAGGAATTCCTCTATAACTTAAGCGACACAATAAAGGCTTTTTCTATTCTTTTATTAACTGATTTATGTATCGGATTCCACTCACCCCGGGGGTGGGAACTAATGATTGGTTCGGTCTACAAA